TTTTTTGTATATCCTTGTTCTATATTATATCGAACTCATATTTTGTAGCTGCTGCGCAGTTCCTTATTTATTAGGAGCTATAAATATTTTAATCATTTTTGCTGTCATGTTCATGAATGGTTCAGAATATTACAAAGATTTTCATCTTTTGACCGTTGGGGGATGGAGTTACTTCACTGGTTTGTATAAGTCTTTTTATTTCACTAATTACTACTATTTCAGATACGTTCTGGTATGGAATCGTTTGGACTACAAAATCAAATCAGAGTCTAGAGCAAGATTTGATAATTAATAGTTAACAAATTGGAATTCATTTATCAACAGATTTTTTTCTTCGATTTGAACTCATTTCAATAATTCTTTTAGTTTCTTTAATAGGTGCAATTACTATAGCTCGTCAATAAGCAATTTTTAAAAAGAGTAATTCAAAGACTTTCTATTAAATTCCTGTCTAAAAAATTTAATAGAAAGTGTTTAAATGTATTACTAATCTATTCTCTTGTTTTGTTCCATATTTGTTAGAATCGAATTGATTGAATTATTGTTCAGATTGAAATGAATCAAGATTGAAAACGAGTTGGTTAATGATGCTTGAACATAGACTTGTTTTGAGTGCCTGTTTATTTTCTATTGGTATATATGGGTTGATCACAAGTCGAAATAGGGTTAGAACCCTTATGTGTCTTGAACTTATCTTAAATTTAGTTAATATCAATTTTGTAACATTTTCTGATATTTTTGATAATGGTCAATTAAGAGGGGAGATTTTCTCAATTTTTGGTATAGCAATTGAAGCCGCCTCGGCGGCTATTGGACTGGCTATTCTTTCATCAATTTATCGTAACAGAAAATTAATTCGTATTAACCAATCCAATTTTTTGAATAAATAGTATTTATTATATAAATGACAATTTGAATATTTATAAATAAATTCAAATCGGCAGGTTTGATACGGATAAGGTATGATCATGGTTGCAAAAAGATAATAAATCAAAGTATTTTGGCTCTCGCTCATAAACTAGTTGGGAAGTAGATTGATTCTGATCACTCATTGATTCGTCTGGTATCTAAATATCTAATTTATTTATAAGTTAGTTTACTAGACCGAAAACTTAGGACGTTCAAAAATGTATAGATCCAATGTCACATTCAGTAAAGATTTATGATACATGTATAGGATGTACTCAATGTGTTCGAGCGTGCCCTACCGATGTATTAGAAATGATACCTTGGGACGGATGTAAAGCTAAACAAATTGCTTCTGCTCCAAGGACCGAGGACTGTGTTGGTTGTAAGAGATGTGAGTCGGCCTGCCCAACGGATTTCTTGAGTGTTCGAGTTTATTTATGGCATGAAACAACTCGCAGTATGGGTCTAGCTTATTGATACGTTCCATAAAACTCTACTTGAATCCATTTTCTTTTTTTTTTTTTTACCGACAAAACCCGTGCTCAAAACCAAATTCAAAGATTTTGAGCACGGGTTTTTCTGGCCCAAGTATATCTTGTCTTTACCACGAACCATTTTCCTTACTTAACACTAATCGTAGTTTTGCTAATATTCGCGGGTTCCTTAATTTTCTTTCTTCCACATAGAGGGAATAGAGCAATTCGTTGGTATACTATATCTATGTGTATCTTAGAACTTCTTCTAACGACTTATGCATTCTGCTATCATTTCCAATTAGATGATTCAGTAATCCAACTAATGGAAGATTATAAATGGCTCCATTTTTTTGATTTCCATTGGAGATTAGGAATAGATGGGCTATCTATAGGACCCATTTGATTGCCGGGATTCATCACTACTTTAACTACTTTAGCGGCTTGGCTAGTTACTCGGGATTCTCGATTATTGCATTTCTTGATGCTTGATGTTAGCAATGTACAGTGGTCAACTAGGATTATTTTCTTGTCGGGACCTTTTACCTTTTTTCCTCGTGTGGGAGTTAGAATTAATTCCTGTTTATCTACTTGTATCCATGTGCGGAGGAAAAAAACGTCTGTACTCAGCGACAAAATTTATTTTGTACACGTCGGCGGGTTCTGTTTTTCTTTTAATGGGAGTTCTGGCTATTGGTTTATATGGTTCTACTGAACCAACATTCAATTTTGAAATATTAGCCAATCAGTGCTACCCCGTAGCCTTGGAAATAATATTTTAGATTGGATTTTTTATTGCTTTTGCTGTCAAATTGCCAATCATACCCCTGCATAGATGGTTACCAGATACCCGCGGAGAAGCGCATTCTAGTATTTGTATGCTTTTTTAGCCGGAATCTTATTTAAAATGGGAGCGTATGGATTAGTTCGAATTAATATGGAGTTATTCCCCCACGCTCATTATATATATATATATATCCTTGGTTGATAATAATAGGCACGATGCAAATAATCTATGCAGTTTCAACATCTCTCGATCAGAGGAATTAAAAAAAAATAGCCTATTCCTCTGTATCGCATATGGGTTTCATAATTATAGGAATAGGTTCTATCACTGATATGGGACTCAACGTAGCCCTTTTACAAATAATCTCTCATGAATTTATTGGTGCTGCACTTTTTTTATTGGCCGGAACGACTTATGATAGAATACATCTTGTTTATCTTGACGAAATGAGTGAAATAGCTATCCTAATGCCAAAAATATTCACGCTGTTCAGTAGCTTTTCGATGGCCTATCTTGCCTTACCAGGTCTGAGTGGTTTTGTTGCCGAATTAATAGTCTTTTTTGGACTAATTACTAGTCAAAAATATCTTTTAATGACAAAAGTACTAATTACTTTTATAATGGCAATTGGAATGATATTAACTCCTATTGATTATCTATGCTACGCCAGATGTTCTATCGATACAAGATATTTAATGTTTCAAACTCTTATTTTTGTGATTCTGGACCACGAGAGTTATTTCTTTTGATCTCTATTTTTTTACCTGTACTAGGTATTGGTATGTACCCGGATTTCGTTCTTTCACTATCAGTTGAAAGGGTTGAAGTTATTCGAGCTAATTTTTTGTATAGATAGTTTTGCTGAATAAAAAAATGAATAATTAATGTGAACTGGCGAGAACCGGGCGAATCACTAGAAGATTCGCCCGGTTCTCGCCAGTTCACAAAGTTTTGTCTTTTTTTATCTGCTATGTGGTATTATATGTGTTATACACTTTTCTATTCCTATTCGAAAGGACCTTTTTTGAATTCAATTAATTAAATGTAAATGAACCATAACTATGTAGTCCTATTCCTAATAGATTGATTCCAAAATAGCATATCCAAATTATAAGAAATCCAATAGCGGCCACAATTGCTGAATTTGTACCCTTCCACTTTATATTTGTTCGAGTATGTAAATAAATCGCGAATACAATCCAAGTAATAAAAGCCCAAGTTTCTTTTGGATCCCAACTCCAATAGGATCCCCAGGCTTCGTTAGCCCATACTGCTCCTGAAAGAATTCCTACGGTTAAAAAGATAAACCCTAGACTAATAACCCGATAACTCCAATAATCCAATTGTTGAATCCATTGCGATTTGTAATAATTCCTTGGAAAAAAAAAAGAAGGATCTTGAAAAACATTATTTCGTTTATTCATATATTTGATTTCACCAAAGAAAAATGACTCATTGAAATTTAAAAAATGATTACTCGTAGAAAAAAACTTTATCTTTTTTCTAACTCTAATGACTAGAAGAGATATTGATAATAATGATCCACATAAAAGAGCTGCATAACCGAATATCATCATACTTACGTGCATTATTAGCCACTCGGATTGAAGAGCGGGTACTAATATTGTGGATTCGCGTATTTCAGTTAAAAGACCTGAAGTAGCAAAGCCCTGGGTAAAAATAGCACTTGGGCCAATTATTGTGCTTAGAAGATTTTTCTTTTTTTTGAAATGTGGAACTATATAAATAATGGAAAAACTCCATGAAAGAAAGATTAACGATTCATATAAATCACTTAGTGGAAAATGTCCTGAATAAAGCCACCGAGTAATTAATAATCCTGTTATACAGAAAAAAGTCATTATCATACCCTTTTCAGATGAATCATATAGTTTTACGAGTTTATCGACTAAAAAGGTTATCAAATGAATTGTAATTATAATTGAAACGATCGAAAAAGAAATGTGAGTTAATATATGCTCTAAGGTTAAAAATATCATAAAAATAAATAAAAAAGGAATCCCTAAATTACAAAATTCAAATTGGGAATTGAATTGATTATTCATTTCCATTATAGGATCTGTTTACTTTTTTGAGTAAATCACATGCCGCTACTCGGACTCGAACCGAGATGCTCTTGCACTGCTTCCTAAGAGCAGCGTGTCTACCAATTTCACCATAGCGGCTTGTCTTGAATTTATAATAGCCTATGAAGAAGCAATCGTCTAGATTTACGAATTAAATTGGGTGTAAGGAAAGATTCAAATTGATGAATAAAAATTCGTTCAACCGGGTATTTGCAGGTTGATTATTTGAATTTGAATTAAAGGCTAGGATCTTCGTTTTATTGTCTATTTTCTATTTCTATTGTACTCGACTTGAACTTTTGAAAAACTAGATCGTCCTAGTCTGAATTAAGGGATAGAACGCACTCAAAAAAAAATTTGTTTTAATGAATTGTTTTTTATTTATTTATTTGATTTCATAAAGTTTGATTTCAAAAAATGAAACCAAAAATCCACCTTTTCATTGACAAAAAAAGAACCTTATATTCCAAATCAAATAAGTTGATGGGGAAAATAATACTCCCCGCCTTGTAAATTAGGAAATATACTAAAAAGAAATTGGGTATCTTATTTTATTTTGTCAACACAAAGAATACTTTATTTTTTTTTATTCATAAAGGTAAATCGAAGAATTTTTATTTTACATATTCTAATTCTAATTCTAAGAGCGGAACGAATTCCATTTCCAATTGAGTTACTCAATTGGAAATGGAATTTGAGAATTGGATTTTCGAACTGAAACGACTTAATTTTTTGGCCGGGCCGATTTCGATTATTTTGTTCCAACGTGTTATGTTTTATTACTTATTTTATTTGTTTGTCGCACAAAAAACTTTTTGAATTCCCGGTAGAAAGAGATTTCCCCAAGGAAAACGCTTTTAACGCGGCCCAATACCCCTTCCCTTTCCAAAAATTTTTACGAATACGCCCTTTTGATGCAGAAGTACGTTTTTTTGGAACTGCCATTATAGATAAAAATTAATAAATTACTCATTGGTATAGCTGGATGTGAAAGACATCTATTGTTCAAAAAAAATCTAAACTGAAGGAGTAGATAAGATGGGTGAAAAATATGGGAAAATCTTATAAAATATTACTAATTTCTAAAAATAGAAAAAAAAAAAGAAGAATATTTTTAATAATTTGTCAAACTCGGAAAAACTATGTGTAATTTGACTGGAATTTAAAAATTCCAAAGAGATTCGTAATCCGTTTATTTCATCTGATTTGACGAATTAGAACTTCTTGATTTGAATATTTGAAGTGAAACTCAAAAAGAATAAAAATTCAAAAATTCTATTTAAGTTAGTTTAAGATAGTGCATATCTTCATTTTTTTATTCATTCTTTTTTAAGGGCCATTGAATCGGAAATAATTAATATTAATTAAGAATTAAAAAACTTTTTTATGGAACAGACATATCAATATACATTGATTATACCTTTTGTTCCACTTCCAGTTCCTATGTTAATAGGAGTGGGACTTCTTCTTTTTCCGACAGCAACAAAAAATGTTCGACGTATGTGGTCCTTTCCAAGTATTTTATTGTTAAGTATAGTCATGATTTTTCCACTAATCTGTCTATTCAGCAAATAAATAAATAGCAGTTCTATCTATCAATATGTATGGTCTTGGACCCTCGATAATAATTTTTCTTTCGAATTCGGTTACTTGATTGATCCGCTTACTTCTATCTGGTTCTTATTTATAGTGATAATTATATGGCTCACGATCAAGGATACTTGAGATTTTTTGCTTATATGAGTTTTTTCAGTACTTCCATGTTGGGATTAGTTACTAGTTCGAATTTGATACAAATTTGTATTTGTTGGGAATTGGTTGGAATGTATTAATATAAAATATATATGTATTATTATGTATTAATATTAATATGCTAGGGTTTTATGCATTTTTTATTTGAAGTGAATTCGAAGAAATTGTTCGAATTGTGTAATCGTCAATTATTGACACCGGTAACCGACCTAAAGCAATTTGATTATAATTCAATTCGTGACGATCAATAGATAATAAAACCCCATCCATATGGTTGATCTTTTGAACCCGCTTCAAAACCCGATGACTAATCAACCAAGCTTGGGGTAAACAGTCTCGACTGCTTATATTTATTTTCACTTAATTCTTGTACATAGGAAATGAGATTGAATTCCTTTAACAGCAAATTTGTAAGCCGTTTTATTTCACTCATATAACTATCTGATTTAATTCATCAACCCCAACGACGAATAAAAAATAGATATTCAACTCATTTAACTTTCTTGCTAGAAAAAAAAGAAATAGGTGAAATTTTTTGTGTTATCGAATCGCACGTAGAGATATTGATAATACACATAGAGTTAATGGTATTTCATAACTAATTGATTGAGCAGCAGCCCTTAATCCACCCCAAAAAGAATATTTATGATTTGATCCATATCCCGACATAAGAAGTCCAACGGGAGCAAGACTTGAAACGGCAATCCATAAAAAAATACCAATACTAAGATCAGCTAGAATAAAGCGATAGCTAAAAGGAATTACTGAATAACTTAGTAAAATAGATATGACTGCTATGGATGGTCCGATACTGAATAAACGAGTATCTCCTCTAGATGGAAGAAGATTCTCTTTTCAAAGTAATTTTTGCTAGAGCTTGGAGAATTCCCAAAGGGCCGGCGTATTCGGGTCCAATACGCTGTTGTATCCCCGCAGATAGTTCTCTTTCTAACCAAACAATTACTAGTACACTTAGTGTGATTCCTAATACAAGCGTTAAAATAGGGCCAAGCATCCATATGATTCCATAGACTTCTTTTAAGGATTCCAATCTGGAAAAAGAATTGATAGCTTGTCTTTCTGTTGTATCAATTATCATTTCAACGATCAACTTCTCCCATAAAGATATCGAATATAGATAAATATTTTTGTTTCCGGTGTAGTTTTGAAAATGAACGTTTAAATGCCCCTCAAAAGTAAGTAAATACATCCGAAACATAGAAAATGCAGTTAATCCTGCCGTGGCCCAAGCTAGTATTGTTAAAATTGGCGAATACAACCAACTATCATTAAGAATTTCATCTTTTGACCAAAAACAAGCAAGAGGCGGAATACCACAAAGCGAAAGTGTACCTAATAAAAAAGAGGTTTTAGTAATTGGTACATACTTTGTTAAACCGCCCATAAAAACCATATTCTGACTTTTATCCGGAGAATAGCCAACAAGAGTTTCCATTGAATGAATAACGGATCCCGAACCCTAAAAATAATA